CCGCACCAATTGCCAATTTTTTTTCTTGGTCATTGAGATTCACGGATAATTCAGATTAATATTTAGGGATAGATCTTACCCCCCTTTTTTATCCCCTCAAACAAACCGAAATGATTGAAGTTTTTCTATTTGGAATCGTCTTAGGTCTAATTCCTATTACTTTGGCAGGATTATTTGTGACTGCATATTTACAATACAGACGTGGTGATCAGTTGGACCTTTGATTGAGTAACATTTCTTTTTTTGATTGACCTCCTACAGGGGGGAGGTCAAATTCCAGTTGCAATTCAACTTTGTTTTGTTAAGTTATTTTATTGTGATTCGACATACATAAGATAGACGGAATCACGCTCTGTAGGATTTGAACCTACGACATCGGGTTTTGGAGACCCGCGTTCTACCGAACTGAACTAAGAGCGCTTTCAAAGAAATTTTTTTTCCACTTAACTTCTAACACATCTTACATAAATATAGTATCCAAAAATGAAAGATTATGCCCCGTCGATCTCAATTAATCTCTCGTTACTGCCCATAGGAGAAGTAATAGGTAGGGATGACAGGATTTGAACCCGTGACATTTTGTACCCAAAACAAACGCGCTACCAAGCTGCGCTACATCCCTTTTTAAAATTGTTGTACAGTGTCATTGTACAAAATACCTGTCTTGTTTTCCACATCTTTATTTTCTCCTCTATCCATATAGAACTTTCTTGTCATTTCTTGTTTTTGGTTTCATATAATAAAAGAATTATATACATCTGAAACCCAACCTAACATATAAAAAAGAATGAATATTTATCCGTAATGCTCAGGAAGAAGGGGTCATCTTTTTCTTTTTTAGTGACAGGAAAATCTCATCTATTGGTTCATTGTACATATCCATTTTTGTTAGGAAATCCGCGTAAAAATAAATAAAAATGATCTTGAACTACAGCATCTGACAATATATGTATTACAATAAAGAAGGAGGATTTTCAATGCGAGATCTAAAAACATATCTCTCCGTGGCACCTGTGTTAACTACTCTATGGTTTGGGTCTTTAGCGGGTCTATTGATAGAAATTAATCGTTTATTCCCAGATGCCCTGTCATTCCCCTTTTTTTAATTCTAGTTATTGATATGCGAAGAAATGAAGAAATATAATTCCACATGACGTAACTAAAACCTCGACTCTCCCTTTCAATTCTTTAGAATAGTAAGGAAAGAGAAGGAAAAAGTGTATTGAACCTCATAAAAAATCCGGTAGATCCAAGATCAAATTTGGGAAAACAGAAATAAAATTTAAATGTGTATCCAGTCTAGGGCGGGCTCTACGAAATCATAGCATAGAAAAAAGATACTTAAATGAAATATTGGGATTTAGGATAGAAATAATTGATAGTTAGAAAGAAATTGTATTACTTAATTATTATTCTATTTTGTATTACTTAACTTAATATATACTATATTAATACATATTCTATTAATTAGATAATAAATTAATTAGATAAGATAATAAGAAGAATTACAACGAAATGCTTAGAAATGGAATTTCTAACTAGTAACTTCTATTGATTTTTTTCTTCTTCTTCGGTTCGGATCGAAAATATAAGACTTAAGTTAAGTCGATACAAAATCTAAAGGAGGTTCATGGCCAAGGGTAAAGATGTCAGAGTCAGAGTTATTTTGGAATGTACCAGTTGTGTCCGAAATAGTGTCAATAAGGAATCGCGGGGCATTTCTAGATATATTACTCAAAAGAATCGCCACAATACACCCAGTCGATTAGAATTGCAAAAATTTTGTCGCTATTGTCATAAGCATACGATTCATGGGGAAATCAAGAAATAGATCGAAGGGAACATCATGTGTTCGATCTTTCCAAAGAACAGGACAGGAAGAGTAAGAACTTAACATATATAATATACATAATATATACAAATCAAACCCGATTTTATGTAGATATTCTTTCATGTGTATAGATATATAGTATATGAATGAAATAATATATGAATCAAAGCCTATTTCGGTTGGATCCGAAATGAATAAATAAATAGAACTTTAGAGATAAGGAATAAACCATGGATAAATCCAAGCAACCTTTTCGTAAATACAAGCGATCCTTTCGTAGGCGTTTGCCCCCAATTGGATCGGGGGATCGAATCGATTATAGAAACATGAGTTTAATTAGTCGATTTATTAGTGAACAAGGAAAAATATTATCTAGACGAGTGAATAGATTGACCTTGAAACAACAACGATTAATTACTATTGCTATAAAACAAGCTCGTATTTTATCTTTGTTACCTTTTCTTAATAATGAGAAACAATTTGAGAGAGCTGAGTCGATCCCAAGAACTACTGGTCCTAGAACCAGAAATAAATAGGCATACTCCTCAATTGACTCAAAAATACAATTGGAACTCAAGCTCAGATTGATGTTTTGTTCGAAAAGGCCTAGAATCCTGATTTGATTCTTGTGTTATAATATAAGAAACAAAAATGGGGGAGAAGAATAAATATTTTTTTTTATTGAAACATGTTCGTTCATTTCTACTACTTATCTTAATTTATTTTTATTCTATATCTTCCCGGAGTTCATTCTCCGGGGAATTCCCTTTCAATCATTCCTGTATATTACTTTTGAATCTCCTTTATTTGATAATTTTATTGGAAATCATGTAAAGACAATTCTTATTTGATATAGCTATTTGCGCAAGTATTTTACGATTAAGAAGCAATTGCTTCTTGTACAGATTGTGTATTAATATACTATAACTATAGAATACCTTATTCTCACGAGTTACTGCGTTTATCCGAGTGATCCACAAACGACGAAAATCCCTCTTTTGTCTGCCTCTATCTCGATGAGAGGAAACCAAAGCTCTCATTTTCTGTTGAGTAATCGTTCGAGTAAGTCTTGAATGAGCCCCTCTAAAGGTTGATGCAAATAAACGAATTTTTGTTCGACGTCTCCGAGCTGTATATCCTCGTTTAACTCTGGTCATTGAATCAGATTAAAGCTTAATGAATAACTAATTGATTTCTCTTCTTTCAGTCATCCTTTTCCCCTTCCCCGGTCGATTAATAACAAAACGGATTATTCCGATATATAAAATATCAATTCCAATGGCTTTTGCTACTATGACCTTCCCAACCACGATTTTGTATTCTATTCCTTCCAGTTATTTCACTGGAAATAAGAAATTAGAACGATACTAAATAAAAAAAAATAGTGGGTTCCATCGTTTCTATGGTTACCTCTTAAACGGTGAGGTCCTCTCTATACACCGGAGCCTCTTCTTTCATTTAATCAAATGTTATTGTTAACTTGTATAGTTCACACTCTTTGGCTCTACCTATCTACAGTAATAGCTCTTTTCACAAAAAGAGTTATCCATACAGTGACGGCATTTAATTATGAAAGTTGGCTAGGTAGCTGACCCTGTTAGTCCGTTCTTTCAAGAAAAGGAGCATAACCTTTTTGCTTCTTATGATACCATTTCCTCCGCTTAATGGATAACCATTTGCTACCAATGGGGAATTGCTTCTTATTTCAAATCTAGATGATTGGATTTGCACCAATGGAAACCATAAATTCCATATACAATATGGGTATATGATAGATCTTCTCTATCTATCCTATTCATTGGTACCGGTCATTGATACTGAAAAAATTGTCTCATTTGTTCGAACTTATGATCTGAACGAGTCGCACATACACCCTAGTACATGTTCCTCGACGCTGAGGACATCCTCTAAGAGCGGGAGATTTTGTAACATTTCTTATTGGCTGTCTTGTGTTTCTAATAAGTTGTTTAATAGTTGGCATGTCGTATGTATATATATGTATATATAGAATAAAATGGGTTGGTTTAGATCGATCTTAACCTGATGATTGATCATCATGAATTATTTCTATTCAATATCAAATCACAGAAAATTTGAATTATGGTTTGAAATAAAATAGATTTATACGAAATCCCCAGTATTTTCATTTTCGACCGCTACAAGATCAACAATGCCATGAGTTTGGGCTTCTGTTGCTGACATAAAAACATCCCTTTCCATATCCTCGGATACAACCCATAAAGGGTTGCCCGTTCTTTGTACATAAACCTTTGTTAGGGTTTCGCGAAGTTTCAGTAGTTCTTCCGCTTCCAGGATAAATTCCCCTGCTTGTGCCTCATAAAAAGAACTAGCAGGTTGGTGAATCATAACCCTGATGATATTGATATAACATCATGAACGGTTCTTCTATCTCGCATGATTGGGCTAAACTAAAGTAGGGGATAAAAAAATAACAAGAAAAAAAAATCAAATAGAATTGAATAACCGTACAGGCATCTTTTGTTCATTGCATACGGCTCTGCAATGGAATTGACCCTTTCTTCTCTTCTATTCTAGCGAAGAAAGAAATAGAATCCATCTAATCCAGATCGTTGAATGATCCATTTACCACCCTTCCTTTCATAGAAGTAAAAAAGAATACTATGATGGTTCTGTTACTTTATATATTTATCTCGTCTGTGATTTAGCAATCCCAAAGTTTCTTTTTGATACGATCAAATAAGTCAAAAATGATCTTTTTTTTTTTCATTTTTGTACTCTTTCTTTCATAGCATAAGTATCAGAAAGAGACTTCTGGTGTGGAAGAAAAATGGTTTGTGACGCTGAAATGTACTCCCGACACATAAGATCAAATCGGAAATAACCTTTATTTCATACTACTATCTCGATACAAAATCTCATGTTATGAAAAAACAATAATGGTTTGTTCATATCGAACCCGAAGTGCCATGCTATTATTACTTATAATTTTCTTTTATAATCAATGTGGCGAAGGCATAGTCTTCTTTTTTTTCAATCAAATAAAAACTCATTGGCGCCAAGCGTGAGGGAATGCTAGACGTTTGGTAATTTCTCCTCCGACCAGAATAAAAGATCCCATTGACGCGGCTAATCCCATGCATATCGTATGCACATCAGGTGACACAAATTGCATAGTATCATAAATGGCTATTCCTGGTATTACCCATCCGCCGGGAGAGTTTATAAACAAATAAAGATCCCTAGTACCATCTTCTATACTGAGATATACCATGAGACCAACAAGTTGATTCGAGATCTCGCTATCAACCTCTTGGCCTAAAAAAAGTAATCTTTCTCGATAAAGTCGGTTGATTAGGACAAAATTGCATCCCTTAGGAACCGTACGTGCACCTTTGGATACATACGGTTCAAAAAAAAATTGTGAAAAAGAAAAAAAAAGAATCAATGTGTCGATTCCAGCTTTATTTCTTTTTTTTATGTAACAGGTTTTCTTAATGAAAGGTCTTCTATTAAAAAAAACGAGATGAGTTTAGGCTCCCTTCCCTCTAAAAAAAAAAGAGATTACTGAACTTATTAAACTAACCTATCATTGATGTATTGTTTCATCGATATTAAAATCACGATGTCATTGTCTTGTTCCTGAATGGGTCCTTTCAATTCTTTTAGGTTCATGGTCTACCCCGGGAAAAGATCTGTCCGAATTCTATTTGCACATATAGGACAAATGGTCTCAGTACCATTTTTTTGTTATGACTTCCTTTTTTTTTGTCTTGCTTTCCCAAAACTATTTGATGTATTCATCATACTATTCCGTTGGTCGGCAATTTGGGATCACTACTATCACTACTATAGTAATAGTAGGTATAAAGTAATAGTAGGTATAAGAATCATTTATGATACAAGTGGTAATCATACATATATTATATTAACAATTTGTTATCGATTTGGTATTTTCTGAACGGAGCCTGGATACTTTATTTTATCAGTCCAAGTAAACCATAAATTCTTCTAAATTGATAATATTGATCCCCAATATAAAATAAATTGATCTAATTGCACTTCACGCTCCGAATGATTGATTGATGCCTCACTCAATACAATATCTCTTGGGCGAAACAGAGGATATCTCGATCAGGGGAGAGAACGGGTAAATCCCATATGACCCAATATGTCTGACAAGTCGCACTATATGTCAACCCAAACCGCATCTTCCTCTCCAGGACTCCGAAAAGGTACTTTTGGAACACCAATGGGCATTAAATTAAAGAAAAAAATTTAGTACTATACTTCACTTTAATATGGAAACGTAACAATCAATGGTTTATTGTCTTCATCCCTTTTTTCTCTTTATTCTATTTGATACATAGATTGGAAAGTTTATAGAGTAAGACAGAATGAATAAAGAAAAAATTTGAACGAAGAAATCGATCGTTCGAATGATAAACAAGTATCTATCCATTCGTTCCCCAAAAATGGGACCAATCCTCCCATTGCGTATTGGTACTTATCGGGTATAGAATAGATCTGCTTCTCTTTGTTCTTACGAACAAAATTGTTCCGTTATTTTCACGTTATTTTCAATGGAATGGAATAAATATTAATCCTTTCCGATACGGAATCTACTGAAAAGGTTAGGTACATGGTTAGTATATATATATAGTCTTTTCCAATGCGATAAAATAAAGTGGCATAGTGTCTATTTTTCTTTGATAAAGAGGTATTTCCATGGGTTTACCTTGGTATCGTGTTCATACTGTCGTATTGAATGATCCCGGTCGATTGCTTTCTGTTCATATAATGCATACAGCTCTAGTTTCTGGTTGGGCTGGTTCGATGGCTTTATATGAATTAGCGGTTTTTGATCCCTCTGATCCCGTTCTTGATCCGATGTGGAGACAAGGTATGTTCGTTATACCCTTCATGACTCGTTTAGGAATAACCAATTCGTGGGGCGGTTGGAGTATTTCAGGAGGAACTATAACAAATCCGGGTATTTGGAGTTATGAAGGTGTGGCAGGGGCACACATAGTGTTTTCCGGTTTGTGCTTCTTGGCAGCTATCTGGCATTGGGTATATTGGGACCTAGAAATATTCTGTGATGAACGTACGGGAAAACCTTCTTTGGATTTGCCCAAGATCTTTGGAATTCATTTATTTCTCTCAGGGGTAGCTTGCTTTGGCTTTGGCGCATTTCATGTAACAGGTTTGTATGGTCCTGGAATATGGGTGTCCGATCCTTATGGACTAACTGGAAAAGTACAATCTGTAAATCCAGCGTGGGGCGCGGAAGGTTTTGATCCTTTTGTTCCGGGAGGAATAGCCTCTCATCATATTGCAGCGGGTACATTGGGCATATTAGCAGGCCTATTCCATCTTAGTGTTCGTCCGCCTCAACGTCTATACAAAGGATTACGTATGGGCAATATTGAAACTGTACTTTCCAGTAGTATCGCTGCTGTTTTTTTTGCAGCTTTTGTTGTTGCTGGAACTATGTGGTATGGTTCAGCAACTACCCCAATCGAATTATTTGGTCCTACTCGTTATCAGTGGGATCAGGGATACTTTCAGCAAGAAATATATCGAAGAGTTAGTGCCGGGCTAGCCGAAAATCTTAGTTTATCGGAAGCTTGGTCTAAAATTCCCGAAAAATTAGCTTTTTATGATTATATTGGTAATAATCCGGCAAAGGGGGGATTATTCAGAGCAGGCTCAATGGACAATGGGGATGGAATTGCTGTTGGATGGTTAGGACACCCCGTCTTTAGAGATAAAGAAGGGCGCGAGCTTTTTGTACGTCGTATGCCTACTTTTTTTGAAACATTTCCGGTAGTTTTGGTAGATGAAGACGGAATTGTGAGAGCTGATGTTCCTTTTAGAAGGGCAGAATCAAAGTATAGTGTTGAACAAGTAGGTGTTACTGTTGAGTTCTATGGTGGCGAACTTAATGGAGTAAGTTATTCTGATCCTGCTACTGTGAAAAAATATGCTAGACGTGCCCAATTAGGTGAAATTTTTGAATTAGATCGGGCTACTTTGAAATCCGATGGTGTTTTTCGTAGCAGTCCAAGGGGTTGGTTCACTTTTGGGCATGCTACGTTTGCTTTGCTCTTCTTTTTCGGACACATTTGGCATGGCGCTAGAACCTTGTTCAGAGATGTTTTTGCTGGTATTGATCCAGATTTGGATGCTCAAGTGGAATTTGGAGCATTCCAAAAACTTGGAGATCCAACTACAAGGAGACAAGTAGTCTGATACGACATTGTTGTGGTATCTTTCGCCTCTATTTTTTTTTTATTTGACATTGGGTATCAGAGAAATCTTGACTTGAATCACCTTTCTTTGACTTTTTTTCTTTCTTTATATGATATGATAAATGATCCCAAATGAATAGGTGTGGAAGCTATAATTGTAAACCACGATCGAATCCATGGAAGCATTGGTTTATACATTCCTTTTAGTCTCGACTTTAGGGATAATTTTTTTCGCTATCTTTTTTCGAGAACCACCTAAGGTTCCGACTAAAAAAATGAAATAACCTTTCGAAATAATTTAATTGAAGTAATGAGCCTCCCATATTGGGAGGCTCATTACTTCAACTAGTCCCCGTGTTCTTCGAATGGATCTCTTAGTTGTTGAGAGGGTTGCCCAAAAGCGGTATATAAGGCGTACCCAGTAAAGCTTACAAGTAAACCGGATATGGAGATGGCGACTAGGGTTGCTGTTTCCATTTTTAGATAATTTCAAGATCACAATGGATCTACGATAAGATCGTTTATTTACAACTACAACGGAATAGTATACAAAGTCAACAGATCTCAACCAATCATTAAATAGGATTTATGGCTACACAAACCGTTGAGGATAGTTCTAGATCTGGGCCAAGACGAACTACTGTAGGGGATTTATTGAAACCATTGAATTCGGAATATGGTAAAGTAGCTCCGGGATGGGGGACTACACCACTTATGGGGGTCGCAATGGCTCTATTTGCGATATTCCTATCTATTATTTTGGAAATTTATAATTCTTCCGTTTTACTGGATGGAATTTCAATGAGTTAGGTTTATAAGAACTATGAAGTCCTAGTCTTTCAATCAAAGAAAAAATTACTTTAGACTTGGATTTCTAGACCATTCTATTCTGGTAGTTCGACCGTGGAATTTTTTTGTTTCGGTATTTCCGGAATATGAGTGTGTGACTTGTTATAATTGATCCTATTGATAATACATAGAATGGACCTGTTATCTCTATCAAGATGATTCTACCTCGTCGGATATTTATTCTAGTATCTGGAGCACGGAATATATAGAATAGATCAAGAAAAGAAATATTTGAACTATGATTCATACCTACTATTTATTCAGACCTCGCAACCGGACTCAAAAAAAATTCAAATAGGTATTTCCTAAATCAAACGAATTTTATTCCTTCAGATTTATTTTGACCGAAGGATAACTCTTTCTCTAGATTTTGTTGAGTCATTACATCCATTCATTCAATAAGTGATCATCAAAGGTTCTTACTCAGAGAACCTTTGAGTTTAGCTTGAGGCTAAATCATCGTGGTTCTAGTATGAATCTGAGGTTTCAATTGATTCATAGGGTCTCAACAAGAGAATTCCTATCAATAGTAAAACAAGAGTAAATCCGCAGTACGCACAAAAAAAAAAACAATAAATCAAATAACAAATAAAAAATAGGGAAGAGAAGATTCAAGAGGCCTGTAACGATCAACATAAAGAAAGACAGATGAGCCAACTTGATATTTTTTGGCATTATCATCACAAAGAAGAGATTCCGGATTTTTGTTACTTCGTATCTTCGAGGCAAATCGAATCAAGTGGTTAATGAAGTTTTTCATTTTCTATTATATATCCGTTGAAATCAGTATTTGTGTGTTTCCGCTTGAGCCGTACGAGATGAAATTCTCATATACGGTTCTCAGAGGGGGAGTTCCATTGGGTTACCTATCTCAATAAAGTATACGATTGGTTTGAGGAACGTCTTGAGATTCAGGCGATTGCAGATGATATAACTAGTAAATATGTTCCTCCTCATGTCAACATATTTTATTGTTTAGGGGGGATCACACTTACTTGTTTTCTAGTACAAGTAGCTACGGGTTTTGCTATGACTTTTTACTATCGTCCAACCGTTACAGAGGCTTTTTCCTCTGTTCAATACATCA